TAGATTTTAGGCTCTCCTAGAATTGAACTCTTGTAACTATAAAGTTCTACCTTCAATCAAGAGTCAATTAAGAGATAGAACTCAAAAAATACATTTTATCAATGAACATAAAATAGAAAGAGGGCCTTTTGAATCACTCAAAATTTACACATTTTCATAGGGAATATTCGGTTTGATTTGATTGGGTTAACAAGAGGAGATATATAGGGAATCCTTAAAGTAATTCATAAAAACGAAAAAGTACAAAAGTTACCCCAAACAAAGGATTTTAAAAATCAAATTGATTAGTTTTTCATTCAACCCTTTAATTAAATTAACTTTTTTTATAGATAGAAAAAGTTAGAATAATTTTTATTATTGTAACTGTGACAAATAGGTCGATGGGGAAATAAGTCTCCCCATCTTGAAAATGAGAAAAAGAAGGGTAAATCCTTTTATCTTGTGTTTATTCGTTTGTCAACAAAATTTTCATTTTTTGTCAATAAAAAATAAAACAAGTATTAGTATTTTTATAATTTAGTAACCAAAACCAAAAAATTTCGTATTTTTTTTTTTTTTAATAAAAGAATGAACTGAGTTCCATTTCATATTGATTAACTCAACTCAATAGATAATGGAATTTTTGAATTTTCCATTTTTTATAGAAAATGTGTCGATTTTTTGAGTAGATTCAGATCGTTTATTACTTATTTGTTTGCTGTACAAAAAAACTTTTTGAATTCCCGGTAGAAAGAGATTTCCCTAACGAAAAAGCTTTTAACGCTGTCCAATATCCCTTCCTTTTCCAAATATTTTTACGAATACGCTTTTTTGATGTAGAAGTGCGCTTTTTTGGAACTGCCATTTCATTTAAAGGGGGATTACTTATTGTTGTTCTAGTTGGATGTGAAAGACATCTATTCTTTAAAACCAATCATTTCATTTAGTCTATATTATTATCGAACTAATATTCTCTTCAGAAAAAAGAAATCTCGATGGGAGAAAGAAAGATATGTGAAAATTAAATCAATAAAAAAGTAAATAAAATCTTACTAGCACTAATATACTAAAATAAAAATAGTTTGTCTTGATTGGTATCTTTATTTTGAATTCTTTCTCATTCAAGTCTATATCCATAGAACCTACTGTGCCATAAAAATTGAATTAGTTAAGCTTAAACTTACTAAAAAATACAAAAGTCTTCCTTGTCTATTTTCGTCATTCGACATTTAATCCCCATGTAATAAAATACCCCACCAAAAGATTTAAAATAAGAACCAAAATTTTTCTTAATGAAATTCAAAATTTCATCCTTTTTCTATTTTCTATTAACTATTTACCGACCAAACTCGGGGAAAGAGTACGTTGAATTTTCAAGATTAGGAATTACTCCCTTTCATATCATTTGACCAATTGTAACTTCTTGATTTGAATATTTGAAGGATTTAGCAAAAACTCAGAAAAATAAGTGAAGTAAAAAAACAAAAGATTCTAAAATTATATTTAAGTTAGTTTAATTTAGTCCATATCTTGACTTTTATTGACCCTTTTCAAAGAGGTAAGATCCGTTGAATTGGAAAAATTAATTAATAAATTAAGAATTAAAAAACCTTTTTATGCAACAGACATATCAATACGGGTGGATCATACCCTTCATTCCGCTTTCAATTCCTATATTAATAGGGATGGGACTCCTTCTTTTTCCAACGGCAACAAAAAATCTTCGTCGTATGTGGTCCTTTCAGAGTGTTTTATTGTTAAGTATAGTTATGATTTTTTCAATCAATCTGTCTATTCAACAAATAACTAGCAATTCCATCTATCAATATGTATGGTCTTGGATCATTAATAATGATTTTTCTTTAGAATTCGGTTATTTGATTGATCCACTTACTTCTATTATGTCAATATTAATCACTACCGTTGGAATTATGGTTCTTATTTATAGTGATAATTATATGGCTCATGATCAAGCATATTTGATATTTTTTTCTTATATGAGTTTTTTCAGTACTTCCATGTTAGGATTAGTTACTAGTTCGAATTTGATACAAATTTATATTTTTGGGGAATTGGTGGGGGTGTGTTCCTATCTATTAATAGGGTTTTGGTTTACACGACCTCTTGCAGCAAATGCTTGCCAAAAAGCTTTTGTAACTAATCGTATGGGGGATTTTTGTTTATTATTAGGAATTTTAGGTTTTTATTGGATAACAGGAAGTTTCGAATTTCGAGATTTATTCGAAATATTCAATAACTTGATTTATAATAATGAAGTTAATTTTTTATTTGTTACTTTGTGTGCTGTTCTATTATTTACTGGTGCCGTTGCTAAATCTGCACAATTTCCCCTTCATGTATGGTTACCTGATGCCATGGAGGGGCCGACTCCTATTTCCGCTCTTATCCATGCTGCTACTATGGTAGCCGCAGGAATTTTTCTTGTAGCTCGGCTTTTTCCTCTTTTCATACTTATACCTTTCGTAATGAATTTCATTTCGTTCATAGGGATAATAACAGT